TATATAATATCTATAAGTAAATCCTTTGATTAAGGATAAAGATAAAGAGTAATTTCCAATTAGTAAGTTTCCGTTTTGATCGAAAGAAATGCCGTTTCTTTCGTTTATTTTGTTTAGTCACTAACTACAAATTCCAACTATTGATTGGTTGGTTTGTGCTTCAATTTGGATTGAAAATCTCTGAATACTGAATATGAATATATCTGTAATTATTTCGAAATCTAAAAAAATATATATAGTTTCGAACCACTCTTTAAGATAAAGAATGATATTAGTCCAAGAACTGTACCTACATCAATTCACATTCCTTAGCATTTAGATTTAATTCAATTAAGAACTTTTCAGAAAAAATTTTTTCCTGGTGAGGTCAATAAGGTCATGAAAAAAATTTCGATTTATTTATCTATTTACATATAATGGATTTGCCCGGACCGATACATGATTTTCTTTTAGTCTTTTTGGGATTCAGTCTTATATTAGGAGGTGTAGGAGTAGTATTACTTACCAACCCAATTTATTCTGCTTTTTCGTTGGGACTGGTTCTTGTTTGTATATCTTTATTCTATATTCTATCAAACTCTCATTTTGTAGCTGCCGCACAGCTCCTTATTTACGTGGGAGCCATAAATGTTTTAATCATATTTGCTGTCATGTTCATGAATGGTTCAGAATATTACAAAGATTTTAATCTTTGGACCGTTGGAGATGGGGTTACTTTGTTGGTTTGTACAGGTATTTTTGTTTCACTAATGACTACTATTCTGGATACGTCATGGTACGGGATTATTTGGACTACAAGATCAAACCAGATTATAGAGCAAGATTTGATAAGTAACAGTCAACAAATTGGAATTCATTTATCAACAGATTTTTTTCTTCCATTTGAACTCATTTCGATAATTCTTTTAGCTGCTTTGATAGGTGCAATTGCTGTGGCTCGCCAGTAATAAATCTTTCGAACTAATAACCGAAATACAAATTAAACTTTGTTCTGCGTTATCACATCCATTTCTCCTCACTTCAATTTTATTTGAAGATTGTTTATGTCTAAAATATAAATAGAAATTCTTTTATTCAATCTATTACCAAACTTTTTATATTCTATCTAGTCAATTGAACCCATTAAAAAATTGTTTTTTATCTTGAAATGAATCGAAATTGATAAGGAGTTGGTCAATGATGCTCGAACATGTACTTGTTGTGAGTGCCTATTTATTTTCTATCGGTATCTATGGATTGATCACAAGTCGAAATATGGTTAGAGCCCTTATGTGTCTTGAACTTATACTGAATGCAGTTAATATAAATTTTGTAACATTTTCTGATTTTTTTGATAGTCGCCAATTGAAAGGAAATCTTTTTTCAATTTTTGTTATAGCTATTGCAGCCGCTGAAGCAGCTATTGGACCAGCTATTATTTCCGCAATTTATCGTAACAGAAAATCAACTCGTATCAATCAATCAAATTTGTTGAATAAGTAGTATTGTATTAATAAGCAGTATTAATCATAGAAATTATAATATTTATCAAGTCGAATTAACATGGATGGTACATAACGTATTGATCGTGTTTACAAAAAATGCAATAAATCAAAGGATCTTGGACCTCTCGCATGAGCCGATCCGGAAGCAGATTAATTCTGGTAAATCATTGATTCATCTGGTGTCTAAATATATGTATAATTCATTTACAAGTTTACTAGATCGAAAATTTATGATGTTCAAAAATTTATATATCCAATGTCACATTCAGTAAAGATTTATGATACATGTATAGGGTGTACTCAATGTGTCCGAGCCTGCCCCACAGATGTATTAGAAATGATACCTTGGGACGGATGTAAAGCTAAGCAAATTGCTTCTGCTCCAAGAACAGAAGACTGTGTTGGTTGTAAGAGATGTGAATCCGCCTGTCCAACGGATTACTTGAGTGTTCGAGTTTATTTATGGCATGAAACAACTCGAAGCATGGGCCTAGCTTATTGATCCCTTTCACAAATCCCACCTGAATACATTTAATTTTTTTTTTACCGACAAAAATCCCCCTGCTCGAAAAAATATATTCTATTTTTTTTTTCGAGCACGGATTTTTCTGGTCAAAGTGTATCTTGTTTTTACTACGAATTATTTTCCTTGGTTAACAATAGTGGTAGTTTTGCCAATATTCGCGGGTTCTTTAATTTTCTTTCTACCTCATAGAGGAAATAAGATAATTAGGGGTTATACTATATTTATATGCGCAATAGAACTCCTTCTAATAACTTATGCATTCTATTATCATTTCCAATTGGACGATCCATTAATGCAATTGACGGAGGATTATAAATGGATCAATTTTTTTGATTTTTACTGGAGATTGGGAATAGATGGACTTTCTATAGGACCTATTTTGCTGACAGGATTTATCACCACTTTAGCTACTTTAGCGGCTCGGCCGGTTACTCGAGATTCCCGATTATTCCATTTCCTGATGTTAGCAATGTATAGCGGTCAAATAGGATCATTTTCTTCTCGAGACCTTTTACTTTTTTTCATCATGTGGGAGTTAGAATTAATTCCCGTTTATCTACTTCTATCCGTGTGGGGGGGAAAGAAACGTTTGTATTCAGCTACAAAGTTTATTTTGTACACTGCAGGAAGTTCCGTTTTTTTATTAATCGGAGTTCTGGGTATCGGTTTATATGGTTCCAATGAACCAACATTAAATTTTGAAACATCAGCTAATCAATCTTATCCAGTAGCACTGGAAATAATATTCTATATTGGATTTCTTATTGCTTTTGCTGTCAAATCACCGATTATACCTTTACATACATGGTTACCAGACACCCATGGAGAGGCACATTACAGTACTTGTATGCTTCTAGCCGGAATTTTATTAAAAATGGGAGCGTATGGATTGGTTCGGATCAATATGGAATTATTGCCCCGCGCTCATTCTCTATTTGCTCCCTGGTTGATTATAGTAGGTACAATTCAAATAATCTATGCAGCTTCAGTATCTCCCGGTCAACGTAATTTAAAAAAAAGAATAGCCTATTCCTCCATATCTCATATGGGTTTCATAATTATAGGAATTGGCTCTATAAGTGATATGGGCCTCAATGGAGCCATTTTACAAATAATCTCTCATGGCTTTATTGGCGCTGCACTTTTTTTCTTGGCGGGAACGAGTTTTGATAGAATACGTCTTGTTTATCTCGACGAAATGGGCGGAATGGCGATCCCGGTTCCAAAAATATTCACGACTTTCAGTATCTTATCGATGGCTTCCCTTGCATTACCGGGGATGAGTGGTTTTGTTGCAGAATTAATAGTATTTTTGGGACTAATTACCAGCCAAAAATTTTTTTTAATAACAAAAATACTAATTACATTTGTAATGGCAATTGGAATGATATTAACTCCTATTTATTCATTATCTATGTTACGCCAAATGTTCTATGGATACAAGTTTTTTAATGCTCCAAACTCTTATTTTTTTGATTCTGGACCGCGAGAGTTATTTGTTTCGATCTCTATCCTTTTACCTGTAATAGGTATTGGTTTTTATCCGGATTTCATTTTATCACTATCAGTTGACAAGGTCGAAGATATTATATCTATCTATTTTTATAGATAATTTTCATGAATAAAATCAAAAATCAAACAGCAATCCTATACTATAATAATAATAGGATGTTTTAAAAAATTCGTTGTACAATTAAAAAAACAATAAAATAATAAGTATTTTTTCTTCTCTTAAGTTTCACTTTAACTTAAGTTAAAAATAAAAAAATGAATTAGACTTTTAACCAGATATGGTTGGCCTTTGTAAGAACCTTTTGAATCACTACTTTGATTCAAAAGGTTCTCGAAGGCTTACACAATGTTTTCTTATATATATGCTGTCCCATGTTTGCTTGTGTTCGTTAGGTTCTTTCTTCAGTTAGATGTTAGTGTAAATGAACCATAACTATGTAGCCCTATTCCTAATAGATTGACCCCAAAATAGCATATCCAAATTATAAGAAATCCCATCGAGGCTACAATTGCGGAATTTACACCTTCAAAATTTTTATTTGTTCGAATATGTAAATAAATCGCGAATACGGTCCAAGTAATAAATGCCCAAGTTTCCTTCGGATCCCAATTCCAATATGAGCCCCATGCCTCATTTGCCCATACTGCTCCCGAAAGAATACCTATGGTTAAAAAGATAAACCCTATACCAATAATACGATAACTCCAATGATCCAATTGTTGAATCAATTGAGATCTATAATAATTCCTAGAAGAGATCAAAGAAATGTTCCATAAAACGTTGTTTCTTTCATTCATGTATTGGATCTCATCAAATGAAAATGAATCATTATTCTTTTTCTCAAAAGCCCTTATGACTTTTCGAAATGTAATGACTATAAGAGCTACTGATAATAATGATCCACATAAAAGAGCTGCATAGCCCAATACCATCATACTTACGTGCATCATTAACCAATGAGATTGTAGAGCGGGTACTAATATTACGGATTGATGCGTTTCAGTTAAAAAACCAGAAGTAGCAAAGCCTTGGGTAAAAATAACACTTGGCGCGGTTATTGCGCTTAAATGGTTTATATTTTTTTTAAAATACGGAACCATACAAATAATGGACAAACTCCATGAAAGAAAAATTAATGATTCGTATAAATCACTTAAGGGTAAATGTCTCGAATAAATCCAACGAGTAACTAATAATCCTGTTATACAGACAAAAGTAGTTTTTATGCCCTTTTCTGATGAATCATATAGTCCTGCGCTTTCATTAATTAATAAGATTATCAAACGAATTGAAATTACAATTGAAACAACCGAAAAAGATATATGAGTTAATATATGCTCTAAACTTGAAAATATCATAAAAAAATTTTTAAAATAAAAAAGGGGGGATTCTCGAAATTATAGGAATGGAAATCGGGAATTGAATTCATTATAGGACTTACTCTTTTATAAGATGCCATGCCGCCACTCGGACTCGAACCGAGATGCTCTAGCACTGCTTCCTAAGAGCAGCGTGTCTACCGATTTCACCATAGCGGCTTGTTCGAAATCATAATAACCTATTTTTATTTAATCGTCTAGGTTAAAGTACTCAATCATTCAATATTTTTTAGTTTTATAGGAAACATTTAAATTCATGAATAAAGAAATTGATGAATCAAAACTCGTTTTAAAAATAGTGATTTAAAACGTATTCCCAATAATAATCCTTATTTTTTATTATTTAATTTAATATTTAGATAATATTTAGAGTGTTAAGTTTATTTAACTTAACAATGGAGTTCTTATAGTTTATACTCTCCTAAAAAAAAAAAGGAAAAAAAAAATAGGATTTTTATCGATCACAATTTCATGAATACATACAATAGAATAAAAATTGACATACCTTTGTATTAATACTTAGAGTTTTCGCTGTGTAGAGAATTTGTGTTACTATTTAGAAAATTAATTAAATTAATTAAATTGGGTTTGGGTTAGCTATTGGGCGTATCATATAATAAAAAAGTTTCGATTTCTATCGTAATTGGACCGTACTTTAAAGTAAAATAACCCGTTCTAAATTAATACATATATTGATCTATCTTCCCCAGCCCAAGCAACTATAGGATTCGTTTTTTATTTTTGATGACCAAAATTGATACATTTCTCGTATAAAATATCCATTGATAAAAACTTCTTGTCCCATTTAGGTGGATATTTTATACGAGGTATATAAGGTATATATATAAGGATAAGGAGTATATATATTGATAATTATTTTTTTTTAATGATTGTTCAGAAAATTACAAAAGAAATTTGAAACTTAAAAAATTAGTTTCAACAACTCATTAATTTGGATTAAAAATCTTATATTTGTTGTTCTATAAAAAATAGTATATATATAATATATAATAAAAAATATAAAAAGACAAAACTTTACTAAAAAGACAGCTGAAACTTTAGATCTTGTATTTATTCTTTTTTTTGTTTGACAAAAAAAATATCATTTTAAAAATATTAAAAATAAAGTATACAAAATAATTCTTATTTTACATACCAAAATAGCAAAACGAATTCAATTTAATATTTATCCATTCAAAACATTAAGGAATGGGAATCATTACTTTTTATTTTTTATTATAATTATTTATTATTTTAATTTCTTTTTTAAGTATAATTAAAAATTATTCTATTATTATATATAATAGAATAATATAAAAGATAATAGAATAATATAAAAGATAATAGAATAATAATAAAATAATAAAAGAATAATCTAAATTATTATATATAAATTAGATATATAAGATATATAAATATATAAATTAGAAACGAAATTAAAAAGAAAACTATACTTTTTTTAGAACTTTTTTTAGAGTCAGAGATAGATTCAGACTATTCCAATGTTTAATTATTTATTTATTTCTTGTTGTACAAAAAACTTTTTGAATTCCCTGTAGAAAGCGATTTCGCTAACGAAAAAGCTTTCAATGCTACCCAATACCCCTCCATTTTCCAAATATTTTTACGAATTCGTTTTTTTGATATAGAAGTGCGTTTTTTTGGAACTGCCATTAAAAAATTATGATAGAGTATTCATTTCTATAGTTGGATGTGAAAGACATCTATTGTTCAAAACCAATTGTTCTTTACTTACTATATAATTCTATATAATTATATAATTATCTATTTATAATTATCTATTTATAGTATATAATTATCTATTTATAGTCTAAATTATACTCTCTTCATAAAAAAATACAAAAATATAAACCAAAGTGGTTGTTCCTTTATATTGTTTATTTTCATCGTGCTATATTTATACATGTAATAAAATACATCAAAAAGTTTAAGAAACCAACCCTTAATTTTTTTTATATTAATTGCTTAATTAGTCAAACGCGAAAAAAGAGTGCACCTAATTAAAATTTTCAAATTCAAATGAGACTCGTAGTTAATGTGTTAAAGTATACATCATTTAAAAAAAAAAGTAAGTATTTCTTTTTCAATAGTAGCTTGGTCATCTCATTTGACCAATTTAAACTTCTTGATTTGAAATATTTTGTTTTGTTTGAAGTATTTGGAAAAAATTTATAATAATTAAGAATATAAAATTTTATTTTAGTTTTACATATCTTAATTTTTTTTTATTAACAGATTCCTTTCAAAAAAAAAATAAGAGCTGGTGAATCAGAAACAGTTAATTAATAATTAAGAATAAAAGATTTTTATTTATTTATTTTTATGGAATATACATATCAATATTCATGGATCATACCTTTCATTCCAGTTATAATTCCTATATTAATAGGAGTGGGACTTCTCCTTTTCCCGAAGGCAACAAAAAATCTTCGCCGCATGTGGGCTTTTCCTAGTGTTTTATTGTTAAGTATAGTTATGATTTTTTCAGCCAATCTGCCTATTCAGCAAATAAATAACAGTTATATCTATCAATATGTATGGTCTTGGACCATCAATAATGACTTTTCTTTAGAGTTC